CGCGCTACCAAGCTGCGCTACATCCCTTTCAATTGGTCTACAATGTCATTGTAGAGAATCCCTGCTTTGTTTTCCATATCTTTATTTCCTCTATTGATATACACTACACAAATATCTTGTCATTTCTCCTTTTTGGTCTCATATAATAATATAATTATATTAAAAATTTTTAAAAATAGTAAAAGACTTCTAATATATTTCTATTATATAAAGTATGAAATAAAGTATGAAATAAATATGAGACCCCGTAAAAAAATGAATATTTTTCGAGAATTTCTGGCATAAAGGGGCGTATTTGTTTTTTTTTTAAGATTAAGAAAAGTAATATCTATTTTGCACATTTCAAGTTGTACATTTCAACTTGAATTAGGGATTCCGCGTACAAATATAAGCGGTCGGTCATTAAGTACATATACACATCTGGGTATATGTGTAATACCATTATGTATTAGAAATAATAAAGAAAGAGGAGAATTTAAAATGCGAGATCTAAAAACATATCTCTCCGTGGCACCGGTAGTAAGTACTCTATGGTTCGGGTCTTTAGCAGGTTTATTGATAGAGATCAATCGTTTTTTTCCGGATGCGTTGATATTCCCCTTTTTTTCATTCTAGTTATTGATATGGGAGGGGGGGAAGAGGATTAGAGAGACAATCAAATATCTGTAACTAATCCCTTCCCTTTTTTTAGAATATACGTTAGAAAAACAAATAAAGGGATTCCTCCTCGGTGAAACCAGTAACTCAGACCGGGTTTAAATTAAATTAATAAAAAATATAGAGTGAAATGTGATGGTTGGGGCAATAATATCATCCAAGATACTTAAATGAAAATTAAATGCTGTACGGCAATTTTTAATTAGAAATCTAGTAATATAGTTAGAAATCATTATATTACTTATTATTACTATATTCATTTATATTGATTTATTGCAACGAAATCTTTCTTTCATAATTAGATTTCGAGTTACCTGTTTCTTTTTTTTTTCGTTCCTTTCTTCTTCCTCGTTTCGGATCGGAAAATTTAAGAATTGAATGAATCAAAAATCAAAGGAGGCTCATGGCCAAGGGTAAAGATGTCCGAGTAACGGTGATTTTGGAATGTACCAGTTGTGTTCGAAATCGTGTTAATAAGGAATCAATGGGCATTTCTAGATATATTACTCAAAAGAATCGACATAATACGCCTAGTCGATTGGAATTGAGAAAATTCTGTCCCTGTTGTTTCAAACACACGATTCACGGGGAGATAAAGAAATAGATCGAACCGGCCGCTCGTGTGTCAGTCTTCCGTTACAAGGAAGATGAAAAATTACATATTAGATATAATATATCTAATATCCATTGATTTAAATATAAACAAACCAAATCCTATTTCGATCGGATCAACCGTGATGGAGAATTAAGAAATAGGATTTTTAGGATAAGGAATAAACAAACCATGGATAAATCCAAGCGAATCTTTCTGAAATCCAAGCGATCTTTTCGTAGGCGTTTGCCTCCGATCCAATCGGGGGATCGAATTGATTATAGAAACATGAGTTTAATTAGTCGATTTATTAGCGAACAAGGAAAAATATTATCTAGACGGGTGAATCGATTGACCTTAAAACAACAACGATTAATTACTATTGCTATAAAACAAGCTCGTATTTTATCTCCGTTACCTTTTCTTAATAACGAGAAACAATTTGAAAGAAGCGAGTCAACCGCTAGAACTACTGGTCTTAGAACCAGAAAAAAATAGGCTGACTCTTGAATTGAATCAAAAAAAATTCCAATCCAAACTCAAATGCGGATTGACGCTTTTTTTTTCTAAAAATAGGAAATCCAGATTGTATTGTCGTTCGAAAAAAAAAAATTGGGGAAGAAGAAGAAATATTTTTTATTGAACGTGTTTCTTCATTTTCATTTTGACGACTTTTTCATATTTTATTATACTAATTTCTACTCTACCTTCCCAGAGTTCATTTTCCGGGGAACTCCATTTAAACCATTACAACGGATTCCTTCCACTCTCTTTATTTTAGAATCTCATTGGAAATCATATAAAGACAACACCTATTTAATATAGCTATTTGTGCAAGTATTTTACGATTAAGAAGCAACTGTTTCTTGTACAGATTGTGTATTAATTTACTATAACTAAAGTATACTTTGTTGTCTCTAATTACTGCATTTATACGAGTGATCCACAAACGACGAAAATCTCTCTTTTGTCTACCCCTATCCCGATGAGCCGAAACCAAAGCTCTTATTTTCTGTTGAGTAATAGTCCGCGTAAGTCTTGAATGAGCCCCTCGAAAAGTTGATGCAAATAAACGAATTTTTGTTCTACGTCTTCGAGCTATATACCCTCGTTTAATTCTGGTCATTGAATAAATGAAACTTTGATGAATAACTAATTGATTTCCTTTCTTTCAGTTATTCCCTTCCCGTGTCCTAGTCTATTAATAACAAAACGGATTCTTCCAATGTATAAAATACAAATTCCAATGGCTTTTGCTACTCTAACCTTCCCGACCACGATTTTTTTCTAAGCATTTCCCCTTGAAAATAAAAATTGTATTGATACTAGGTAAAACACATAGTAAATAAAAAAGTAAAGGTAATAAATATAAAGGGATTATAGTGGGTTCCATCGTTTCTATGGTTATTTCTTAAACGGCGAGGTCCTCTCTATACACCGGAGCCCTTCCCTCATTTAATCAATGTTATTGTTAACTTGTACAGTTCACACTCTTTGGCTCTACCCATAATTATCTAGTACTAGGTCTTTCACAACGAGATCTACTTATACAGTAACGGTATTTAATTATGAAGATTAGCTGAGTAGCTGACCCTGTTAGTCCGTTCTTGCAAAAATAAGGCCTAAATTTTTGACTTTTTAAAATAAGATTTCCCCTGCTTAATGAATACCATTTGATATCAATGGGGAATTCTTTCTCATCTTAAATTAAAAATGGAGCTGATTGGATTTGCACCAACGGGAACCATACATTTGATACCCCAATCGAAGGATAGATCTTTTTTTTTTTTAAGATATTGAATATTCAATGGAGTTCGTCCATTCTATCCTACTCACAGGTACGGATCGGTGATACTGGATCAATTGTTTTCTTTCTTTTGTCCTAGTCCATGGTCTGAACGAGTCGCACATACACCCTAGTACATGTTCCTCGTCGCTGAGGACATCCTCCAAGAGCGGGGGATTTCGTGACATTTCTGATTGGCTGTCTTGTGTTTCTAATAAGTTGTTTAATAGTTGGCATGTTGAATCATATATATAATGGGCTGGTTTAGATCGACCTTAACCGGATGCTTAGGAATTCTTTTTTTCTATATTTTGAATTTCGATATTAAAAAATTAGATTAATAAATAGAATATTAAATCTGGTAAGAAAAAAAAATCCCAAATCAGTAATTCGTGTGAAATCCTTGTTCTTTTTCTTTGTTATTCAGTCGCTACAAGATCAACAATTCCATGAGCTTGGGCTTCTGTTGCTGACATAAAAACATCTCTTTCCATGTCTTCGGATACAACCCATAAGGGTTTGCCTGTCCTTTGTGCATAAACCCTTGTGATGGTTTCGCGTAGCTTCAGCAGTTCTTCCGCTTCCAGGATAAATTCTCCCGTCTGTGCCTCATAAAAAGAACTAGCAGGTTGATGGATCATTACCCTGATGATATAATGATATAACATAAAAATGTTTCTTCTATCTCGCATGATGAAAGTGAAAGGTGAGGAGATAAAGAATAATAAAAAAAAGATATAATTGAACAACCGTACAGGCATCTTTTTCGCATTGCATACGGCTCTATAATGGAATTCACTTTTTTTACCTTACTTACATCGAAGAAATAAAAAAAAATTATAGGGTCTAGCAGACTCAGGTTAGTAAATGATCCAATAACCACCCTTCCTTTTGTAGTAGTTCAAAAATACTATAAAAATACTATGATGGTTCCGTTGCTTTATATATTTATTTCGTCTGTTATTTAGCAATCCCAAAGTTTCTTTTTTTTTTTATTTTCAAATAAAAAAATATTTTTTTTATTTCATATTCTTTCATAACATAAATATTGTTAAGATTAAGAGCCCCTGGTGTGAAAATAAAAAAGTTTGTGACGCTGAAATAGGCCTCCCGATAGATTGGCTAAAATCGAAAATACCTTTTATCTCATACTACTCTTTCGATACATAATCTAAGGGTTTTAAAAAAATTTCTCATATCGAATTCGAAGTGCCATGCTATTATTACTTAATATTCATATTTCATATATTGTGAAGGCATAGTTTTCTTTTTTCTCTCAAATCAAATAAAAAACTCATTGGCGCCGAGCGTGAGGGAATGCTAGACGTTTGGTAATTTCCCCTCCGACAAGAATAAAAGATCCCATAGAAGCGGCTAATCCCATGCATACTGTCTGTATATCTGGTCGCACAAATTGCATAGTATCATAAATAGCTACTCCGGGTATTACCCATCCGCCAGGAGAGTTTATAAACAAATACAGATCTTTGGTATCATCCTCTATGCTGAGATATACCATAAGACCAATAAGTTGATTCGAGATCTCGCTATCAACCCCCTGGCCTAAAAAAAGTAATCTTTCTCGATAAAGTCGGTTGATTGGGATAAAAGAGTATCCCTTAGAAACCGTACATGCACCTTTTGATGCATACGGTTCAACAAAAATAATTAAAAAAAGGAATCAATGTGTAGATTCTAGCTTTTTTTTCATAGCAGGTTTTTTTAACTTTTAAAAAGGGACTTTTCTTTCATTTTTCAAGAAAGATGCGTTTTGGCCTGTTTATCTAAAAAAAAATTACTAAACTTATCTGACTAACTTCTCATTGATGTATTGTTTCATCGAGATACAATCTAAATCGCGATGTAATTTTCTTGTTGCTGACTGGGCTTCTTCAATTTTTTTAGGTTTATGCTCTACTCCGAGTAAAGATCCGCCCGATTTGGATTTGCACATATAGGACAAATGCCCCAATACCACGTCCTTTTTCTACGACCCCCCCCCCTTTTTTTTTTTCAATTTATTTCACGTCTTTCAACAAATATTCAACGCATTCATCATATTACTCGATTGATTAATAGTTTGAGATCACTTCTATTTAGTATTTCTATTTATAAATATATAGAAATAACTAAAATATGCTATTAAGTCGTAATCCTAAATATATTTATTACCAATTGGTTTTCTTTCTAAACGGAGCCTGGATACTTCATTTGATTGGTCTAACCAAGCCAACCATAAATTATTCTAATTGATAATATTAATAAGTATCCCCTCCCTAAAAAATGGATCTAATTGCACTTCACGCTCCAAATTTTTGATAATTGAATCAATCTTTCTTGGGCGAAAGAGGGGATATCTCTATCGGGGAAGAGAACGGGGAAATACCATATGCCCAATATATCTGACAAGTCGCACTATACGTCAATCCACAATGCATCTTCCTCTCCAGGACTTCGAAAAGGTACTCTTGGAACACCAATAGGCATTAAATAAAAGAAAATTTAAGTACTATATCTCACTTTGATGTGAAAGCGTAACAGTGGGTTTAGTGGCCTAATATAATACTATTGATTTTATATCCTATTTTATTATCCTATTTTATCCCTAGATTGCCTAAGTTCATAAAAAAAGAAGACAAAATGAATAAAGGAAAATTCTTACAAATAAGTCCTTTGAATGATGAACAAATATATATACATTCACTCATATAAAATGGTACTAACCCCCTTACCATTGCGTATTGGTACTTATCGGGTGTAGAATAGATCTGCTTCTTTTTGTTCCTACGAACAAAAGAGTTTCGTTATTACTAAAAGTAATTATTACGAAAAGCATCAAACAAATATTAATCCTTTCCCCAAGAGAATCCCCTAAAAAAGGGGTCCATAGCATAGTTTTCTCCAATGCAATAAAGTTACATTGTGTCTATTTTTCGTTGATAAAGGGGTATTTCCATGGGTTTGCCTTGGTATCGTGTTCATACCGTCGTATTGAATGATCCCGGTCGTTTGATTTCTGTCCATATAATGCATACAGCTCTGGTTGCTGGTTGGGCCGGTTCGATGGCTCTATACGAATTAGCCGTTTTTGATCCCTCTGACCCTGTTCTTGATCCAATGTGGAGACAGGGTATGTTCGTTATACCCTTCATGACTCGTTTAGGAATAACGAATTCATGGGGCGGTTGGAGTATTACAGGGGGGACTGTAACGAATCCGGGTATTTGGAGTTACGAAGGTGTGGCCGGGGCACATATTGTGTTTTCTGGCTTGTGTTTTTTGGCAGCTATCTGGCATTGGGTGTATTGGGATCTAGAAATATTTACTGATGAACGTACAGGAAAACCCTCTTTGGATTTGCCTAAGATCTTTGGCATTCATTTATTTCTCTCAGGAGTGGCTTGCTTTGGTTTTGGTGCATTTCATGTAACAGGATTGTATGGTCCTGGAATATGGGTGTCCGATCCTTATGGACTAACCGGAAGGGTACAAGCCGTAAATCCAGCGTGGGGTGTGGAGGGTTTTGATCCTTTTGTTCCGGGAGGAATAGCTTCTCATCATATTGCAGCAGGGACCTTAGGCATATTGGCAGGTCTATTCCATCTTAGCGTTCGTCCACCCCAACGTCTATACAAAGGATTACGTATGGGAAATATTGAAACCGTCCTTTCCAGTAGTATTGCCGCTGTCTTTTTTGCAGCTTTTGTAGTTGCTGGAACTATGTGGTATGGTTCAGCAACTACCCCGATTGAATTGTTTGGTCCCACGCGCTATCAATGGGATCAAGGATACTTCCAACAAGAAATATATCGACGAATTGGTGCTGGCTTAGCCGAAAATCAAAGTTTATCCGAAGCTTGGTCTAAAATTCCTGAAAAACTAGCTTTTTATGATTACATCGGCAATAATCCGGCAAAAGGTGGATTATTCAGAGCGGGCTCCATGGACAACGGGGATGGAATAGCCGTTGGGTGGTTAGGACATCCTATCTTTAGAGATAAAGAGGGGCGTGAACTTTTTGTACGTCGTATGCCGACGTTTTTTGAAACATTTCCTGTTGTTTTGGTCGACGGGGACGGAATTGTTAGAGCTGATGTTCCTTTTAGAAGGGCAGAATCAAAATATAGTGTCGAACAAGTAGGTGTAACTGTTGAGTTCTATGGCGGCGAACTGAACGGAGTCAGTTATAGCGATCCCGCTACTGTGAAAAAATATGCTAGACGTGCTCAATTGGGTGAAATTTTTGAATTAGATCGTGCTACTTTGAAATCCGATGGTGTTTTTCGTAGCAGTCCAAGGGGTTGGTTTACCTTTGGACATGCTTCGTTTGCTTTGCTCTTCTTTTTCGGACACATTTGGCATGGTGCTAGAACCCTGTTTAGAGACGTTTTTGCTGGTATTGATCCAGATTTAGATGCTCAAGTGGAATTTGGAACATTCCAAAAACTTGGAGATCCAACTACAAGAAGACAGGTAGTTTGATACAATATTGTTTTGTTACTTTTCGTTTTTAGTTTATTTGACTGACTATAGGGTTGGGGTACCGGATAAATCTTGATTTGACATTTGATTCGCTGCCTTTTCTTTGACTTTTGTTCTTTCTTTATCCGGGAGACGATCCCAAATAAACAGGTATGGAAGCTATAATTGTAAACCACGATCGAATCTATGGAAGCATTGGTTTATACATTCCTTTTAGTCTCAACTCTAGGAATAATTTTTTTCGCTATCTTTTTTCGCGAACCGCCTAAAGTTCCAACTAAAAAGTAAAAAGGTGAAATAATTTTTCATTATCTCAATTGAAAGTAATGATCCTCCCACTATTGGGAGGATCATTACTTCAACTAGTCCCCGTGTTCCTCGAATGGATCTCTTAGTTGTTGAGAGGGTTGCCCAAACGCAGTATATAAGGCGTACCCAGTAAAACTTACAAGTAAACCAGATAAAAAGATGGCAACTAGGGTTGCTGTTTCCATTATTATAGAGTTTTAAGACATTATATAGTTTTAAGACCACAATGGATCTATGATAAGATCATTTATTTACAACGGAATGGTATACAAAGTCAACAGATCTTAATGAATATAAAATATTATGGCTACACAAACCGTTGAGGGTAGTTCTAGATCTGGCCGCCCAAAACGAACTAATGCCGGAAGTTTATTGAAACCATTGAATTCAGAATATGGTAAAGTAGCTCCTGGTTGGGGAACTACTCCTTTGATGGGTCTCGCAATGGCTCTATTTGCAGTATTTCTATCTATTATTTTGGAGATTTATAATTCTTCCATTTTATTGGATGGAATTTCAATGAATTAGATTCACAAGAACCATTAACTAGCTTTTTCAATACAAAGTGAAGCATTTAGTTTTCTGATTTTTATCCCATTCTATTTTGGTAGTTCGACCGTGGAATTTCTTTTTTTATGTATTTCCGGAATATGAGTGTGTGACTTGGTATAATGGATCCTATGGCTAGTACAGAGAATGGGTCTGTCATCTTGATAGAGATGGTTTTACTTCGTCGGATATTCATTTTAGTATCTGGAGCACGTACACGTAATATATAAAATAGATTACATAGATTACAAAGTATTAGAACTATGATTCATACTTAATAGTCAGACCTCGCGGCCGGACTCCAAAAAATTTTTCAAAGAGTTAGAAGTTATAAATAGAAAGATTTTTATTCTTTAAAACTTCCGTTTATGCTTATTTTGATCAAAGGACAAAGATTTCTTTGGGTTTTTAGTCATTATATCTAGTCATTGAATAAGTGATGATCCAACGGTTCTTACTCAGGGAATTTTGGGACTTAGTTTGAGGAGGTTTTATTGAATCATCGTGGTTCTAGTATGAATCTGAGGTTTTAATCGATTCATAGGGTATTAACAAGAGAATTCCTATCAATAATAATAATAAAAAAAACAGCAGTAAAGCCGCATTACACATAAATAACAACAAAGAAAATAGGTAAATAGAAAATTCAAGAGGCCTATAACGATCAATATAGAGACGAATGAGCCGACTTGATTTTTTGGCATTATAACCACAAGGAATAGTTTTCGGGTTTTTATTCTTTCATATCTTCAGAAAAAATAGAATTAAGAAATTAAAAACTTTCTATTCCACACATCCGTTAGAACTAGTAGTGGGGTGTTTCTGTTTGAGCCGTACGAGATGAAATTTTCATATACGGTTCTCGGGGGGGGTCTCCTCAGTTTACCTATCTCAATAAAATCTATGATTGGTTCGAAGAACGTCTTGAGATTCAGGCAATTGCAGATGATATAACTAGTAAATATGTTCCTCCTCACGTCAACATATTTTATTGTCTAGGAGGAATTACGCTTACTTGTTTTTTAGTACAAGTAGCTACAGGGTTTGCTATGACTTTTTATTATCGTCCGACCGTTACAGAGGCTTTTGCTTCTGTTCAATATATAATGACTGAAGTTAACTTTGGTTGGTTAATCCGATCAGTTCATCGATGGTCCGCAAGTATGATGGTCCTAATGATGATTCTGCACGTATTTCGTGTGTATCTCACCGGTGGTTTTAAAAAACCTCGTGAATTGACTTGGGTTACGGGCGTGGTTTTGGGTGTATTGACCGCATCTTTTGGTGTAACTGGTTATTCCTTACCTTGGGACCAAATTGGTTATTGGGCAGTAAAAATTGTAACGGGTGTGCCTGACGCTATTCCTGTAATAGGATCGCCCCTGGTAGAGTTATTACGCGGAAGTGCTAGTGTGGGACAATCCACTTTGACTCGTTTTTATAGTTTACACACTTTTGTATTACCTCTTCTTACTGCCGTATTTATGTTAATGCACTTCCCAATGATACGTAAACAAGGTATTTCGGGCCCTTTATAAGGAAGACTCTATACCATTAATATTTTAAACCAATCATTGGGGTAGGAAGAATAGTATTTCATTGCTACAAATATGGATTATTGAAAA